ATGAGCATTATTTAAATAATGTAAATAGATACAGTTTGGGCTAAAAAATACACTGCTCGGGTCTTTCCTGTTTACGGGGGGTTTTCAGGAACGTTAGTGATCCCAGGAGTGTAGGGGGGGTAAGGGGGGTTTTACGCGCAGAAGCCCTAGGGGGTGTCTTTGATATCTTAGGAGAATTTTTCATAATTTATGCTCTTGATATCCAAGTATGCAATTCTTGTGTAATGTCTTTCACCACTCATACTATTCACTTGCAAGCAAGGAAATGCTCAACCTTATCAACTATTCCCGTGTGCACTGTGAAATGCCAAGTGAAAGGAAGCCAAAAAAAAGGAACCCCATACCCGCTGGAGTGAACGCCCGGCATGGTGGGTAACGAGGAGTATGTATTAACACCATTAACTTATGTAAGCGTCGATGAAAGTGTGAGGAATAATATCAATAAATGGCCCTGAAGTAGGAACCAGATGCCAGGAATAGTTCACTGAGTGAAACCCCCACGAGTCTTGTCCCTCACTTTCATTAAACGTAGGCATTAAGCAATCAACTGATGGTCGGTTCTTACTACATTAAGATTCTGAGTTATGGCGGGATGTTGAGTCCTTGGTATATATTAGGATTGTGGACGGATGTGTTCGGTCTTAAGTTTCGCCAGCTGTGGATCCTAGATTGTTTGATTAATAGGGGTTAGCTTTATGTATTTTGTAGGTTTATGGTGGTGAGTGAATGTTGTGGTCCGAGTAATGTTGATAAAACAGTTATGTCCCTGACTAATATTGATATTGGTTAATATAAATGTATGGTGTTAATACATATATGCATTACGCAAAAAGTAGTTTAACTAAGAATACTAGCTTTGGGAGTTAGTGGTAGAGGTTAAAGTCCTTTCTTTTTGAGCAGTAGAGGGGATTTTAACCCCTGGCATTCGGCTTACAAGACCGACGCTCTGATACTGAGCTACTAATGCTAGGCCCATTCAAGGGCTTTGTTTTCTAATCATCCAGCCATGGGGGCAATAACTAGGAATAGGGCGAAGTAAAGGAGGGAGGCGACTTGGCCGATGATGATGAAGGGATGTTCGACGGGCATTCCTCCGATTCAGGTGAGGATAGCAACGTTTGCAATAAGTGTTCAGAATAGGAATTGGGTGAAGGGGCGGAAGGTTAATCCTCGTTGTTTTGAGGTGTGGAGGATGGGGACTACTATTAGTACTAGGATCGAGGCTAGTAGGGCGAGGACTCCTCCCAGTTTGTTTGGGATTGAGCGGAGGATTGCGTAAGCGAATAAGAAGTATCATTCTGGTTTGATGTGGGGAGGGGTTACGAGGGGGTTGGCGGGGGTGAAGTTGTCTGGGTCTCCTAATAGGTTGGGGGCAAATAAAGCAAGGGAGGTGAGAGCAATGAGAACAACTGCGAATCCAAGGAGGTCTTTGTAGGAGAAGTAGGGGTGGAATGAAATTTTGTCAACGTCGGAGTTTAAGCCTAAGGGGTTGTTAGACCCTGTCTCGTGGAGGAATAGGAGGTGTACGAGGGTTGCGGCTGCAATAATGAAAGGAAGTAAGAAATGGAATGCGAAGAATCGGGTGAGGGTGGCATTATCTACGGAGAAGCCCCCTCAGATTCATTGAACTAGCGTGTTCCCTACGTAGGGGACGGCGGAGAGGAGGTTAGTAATAACGGTGGCACCTCAGAAGGATATTTGTCCTCAGGGAAGAACGTAGCCTACGAAAGCAGTTATCATTACTAGGAGGAGGAGGACAACACCAATATTTCAGGTTTCTTTATAAAGGTAGGAGCCGTAGTAGAGGCCTCGGCCGATGTGGAGATAAATGCAGATGAAGAAGAAAGATGCGCCGTTGGCATGTAAGTTTCGAATTAGTCAGCCGTAGTTTACGTCTCGGCAGATGTGGGCAACAGATGAAAATGCTGTGGCGATGTCCGAGGTGTAGTGTATTGCCAGGAATAATCCTGTTAGAATTTGGGCAATTAAGCAAAGACCAAGTAAAGACCCGAAGTTTCATCATACTGAAATGTTGGAGGGTGCTGGGAGGTCTACTAAAGCGTCATTGGCAATTTTTAGTAAGGGGTGTGTTTTACGGAGGCTAGCCATTAGAAGTTCTTGTAGTTGAATAACAACGGTGGTTTTTCAAGCCATTAGTCCTGGTTAAAGTCCTGGCAGGAATTATGACTTATATTATGTCCTTGTTTTTAGTTGGTTTAGTGATAGGGTTAGTTGCGGTTGCTTCTAACCCTTCCCCTTATTTTGCTGCCCTAGGGTTGGTTGTGGTAGCGGGGCTGGGTTGTGGGGTTTTGGTGGGGCATGGTGGGTCTTTTTTGTCTCTGGTATTGTTTTTAATTTACTTAGGTGGGATGCTAGTTGTGTTTGCTTATTCAGCAGCTCTTGCTGCGGAGCCATACCCTGAGAGTTGAGGGAGTCGGCCCGTTGTAATATATATGGTAGTGTATGTTTTAGGGGTAATCTTGGTTTCAGGATTATTTTGAGGGGGGTGATATGAGTGTTCTTGGGTGTCGGTGGATGAGTTCGGTGAGTTTTCGGTACTTCGTGGAGATATTGGAGGCGTTGCTTTAATATACTCGTTGGGCGGAGGAATGTTGGTTATTAGTGCTTGGGTTCTCCTTCTTACTCTGTTTGTGGTGTTAGAATTGACGCGAGGATTAAGCCGGGGGACGCTTCGGGCAGTTAGAGAACAAATACTAGGGTTGCTAGTGCTAGGGTTAAGAGGAAGAAGGTTAAATAGGTTTTAATTATTCCCTGCTGGGTATTGCTTGTTGTAGTAATAAGTGGTATGTTTAGGGAGGCTACGGCTTTTGGGCCTGATTTTTCTAATCAGGTTTGATCCACTATTTGGCTAGCGATTGCTTGGCCTAGGGTTAAGTTTAGTTTTGGCGTAAAGCGGTGAATAATTATGGGAAAGAAGCCTAATATGTTTGAAAAGTGGTGTATTGTAAGTTGAGGGGTGGGTTTAAATTGTTTGCTTGTCAGTGTGGCTAGTTCAAGGGCTAGTAGAAGGCCGAGGATTGTTACTGTTAAAGCGGCTAGTTTCAATAAGGGAGGCATAGATATAACAGGTGTTTTTAAGGGGAGGATGTTGGAGGTAATTAGTAGTCCGGCGACAATGCTGCCTCAGGCTAGTCGTTTGATGGGGTTGATGACTGCTGGGTTGTTTTCGTTGATAGGGGAAAGTGGGTTGAATCGGGGGTTACCCATAGATACAAAGAATACAACGCGGAGGCTGTAGATAGCGGTAAAAGAAGTAGCGAGGAGAGTTAAGGCTAGGGCTCAGGCGTTTAGGTAAGATGTGTTTAGCGCTTCAATGATGGCGTCTTTTGAGAAGAAGCCTGCAAGGAAAGGCGTGCCTGTTAAGGCTAGGCTTCCAAGAGTTAGGCAGGAGGACGTAAATGGGGTTAAATGATGCATACCTCCTATTTTTCGGATGTCTTGCTCATCATTGAGGCTATGGATAATAGAGCCAGAACATAGAAAGAGCATTGCTTTGAAGAATGCATGGGTACAGATGTGTAGGAAGGCAAGTTGGGGTTGGTTGAGGCCAATTGTAACTATTATTAGGCCGAGTTGGCTAGATGTAGAAAAAGCTACAATTTTTTTGATATCATTTTGGGTGAGGGCACAAGTGGCAGTAAACAATGTGGTTAAGGCGCCTAGACATAGGCAGGTTGTTAGGGCAGTTTGGTTGTTTTCTATGAGGGGGCTCATTCGAACAAGGAGAAAAATTCCTGCAACGACTATAGTGCTAGAGTGCAGTAGGGCAGAGACCGGCGTGGGGCCCTCCATTGCGGAGGGCAGTCATGGGTGAAGTCCGAATTGAGCTGATTTGCCGGTGGCGGCGAGGATTAGTCCTAGGAGGGGGAAGGTAAGGTCTATAGATTTGGCTGTTGCAAATATTTGTTGTATTTCTCAGGAGTTAAGGTTTGTTGCTATTCAAGCTATGGCAAAAATTAGTCCAATGTCTCCGACTCGGTTGTATAGGACTGCCTGTAGGGCAGCTGTATTTGCGTCTGCTCGGCCATATCATCAGCCGATGAGAAGAAAGGACATAATGCCTACGCCCTCTCACCCAATAAAGATTTGGAATATGTTGTTTGCTGTAACTAGAATAATTATAGCGATGAGGAAGACTAAAAGGTATTTGAAAAATCGGTTTATGTAGGGGTCTGCATGTATGTATCAAGATGCGAACTCTAGAATAGACCATGTGACGTATAGGGCAATAGGGGTAAAAATAATTGAGTAGTGGTCGAATTTAAAGCTGATGTTGACGTCGAAGGTTAAAGTATTTATTCAGGTTCAGTTAGTAATAATAGCTTCTGCTCCTTCGTTAAGAAAAAGAAGTAGGGGAAGGAGGCTAACAAAAAAGGCTAGTTTTACTGCGGTTTTGACCTGGGACAGGGCTCAATTATTTTCTTGGGGGGTAGGGGTCAGTGTTGTAAGTACAGGGTACAGCAGAAGGATAAAGATAATGATTAGGCTTGATGTTATTGTAAGGGAGGTGGGATGCATAGCTGCTACTTGGATTTGCACCAAGAGTTTTTGGTTCCTAAGACCAACGGATGAGCTGTTATCCTTTAGGAGCAATGCGAATGAGCCCTGGGGTTCAACCAAGGTGGCGGAGATTAGCAGTCTTCGTTGCTATGCGAGCCTCACTCGGTGGATAAGGGGGTTTTAACCTCTGTTTTTAGAATCACAATCTAATGTTTTTGTTAAACTATATCTACAGGCAGCCCATCCTCAGATTAGTTCAGGTTTTAAAATTAAGAGGAGGAGGGGAAGAAGGTGGAGGGCTATAAGGAGATGTTCTCGGGAGTGGGAGGGCTCTAGTGCAATAATATGTGCTGGGATGGGTCCTCGTTGTGTTATCAAAAACATGTAGAGGGAGTAGCCTGCGGTAATGAGCGTGCCGGCCCCTGTTAGGACGAGTGTTCATCAGGACCAGTTAAACAGGGAGGTAAGAATTATTAGCTCTCCTATGAGGTTTGGGAGGGGTGGAAGGGCAAGGTTTGCAAGGCTAGCAATAAATCATCATGTTGTTATAAGGGGGAGGGCTATTTGTAGGCCTCGGGCTAGGACTATAGTCCGGCTGTGTGTACGTTCGTAGTTGGTATTGGCAAGACAGAAAAGGGCAGAAGATGTCAGGCCATGTGCAATTATAAGAATGAGTGCTCCAGTGAAGCCTCATGGGGTTTGGATAAGGATTCCCCCAACTACTAGGCCCATGTGGCTGACAGATGAATAGGCGATTAGGGACTTAAGGTCTGTTTGGCGGAGGCAGATAGATCCTGTTATGATTACTCCTCAAAGTGCAAGGATAATAAAGGGATAACTTAGTTCTTTAGTTAGGGGTTCTAGTATAACTAGTATACGTATCATACCATAGCCCCCCAGTTTTAGTAAGACAGCAGCAAGTACCATAGACCCTGCAACAGGGGCTTCTACGTGGGCTTTAGGGAGTCAAAGGTGGGCACCGTAGAGAGGTATTTTTACTAGGAAAGCCACGAGGCAGCCCGCTCATCACAGTTTGTCTGCGTATGAGTGTAGGTGAATAGGGTTAGAATACTGGAGTGTCAGGAGTGACAGGGTTCCTGTAGTGTTTTGGAGGAGGAGTAGGGCTACGAGGAGGGGTAGTGAGCCGGCCAGGGTATAAAATAAAAAGTAGGTACCTGCGTTGAGTCGCTCTGTTTGGTTACCTCATCGTGTAATAAGAAATAGTGTGGGAATTAAGGTAGCTTCAAATATAACATAAAACATAATAATTTCAGTGGCACCAAAGGCCATAATTAGGAAGATTTGTAAGGATGTGAGGAGTGTAATATATATTCGTTGCCGGTTTACTGGTTCAAGGGCTGTATGGTTTTGGCTGGCAAGGATTATAAGGGGGAGGAGTCAGCAGGTAAGGACTAGAAGGGGGGTGGATAGCGGGTCTGTTCCTATATGTGGGCTAAGGAAGGACCAGCCTGTCTCTGAAATATTTTTTAATCATGTGAGGCTGGCTAGTGCAATTAGAAGACTATGGAGGAGGCTGGTGGGCCATAGTCATTTGGCGGGGGTTAATCAGATCGTTGGAACTAGCATAAGGGTTGGGATGAGGATTTTTAGCATTGTAGAAGGTTAAGGCTTTGTAGGCGGTCGGTTCCGTGGGTTCGAGCAGTGGCTACTAGTAAAGCGAGGCCTGCGCTTGCTTCACAGGCTGAGAAGGCGAGGAGGAGCATAGGGGCGGCTGAGAAATTAGTGCTATTTAGTTGAAGTGTTCATAAAGAAAGTGCAATAAATAAAGAAAGTATTATTCCTTCTAGACATAGGAGAGCTGAGAGAAGGTGGGTTCGGTGGAATGCTAGTCCTGTTAACCCTAATATAAAGGCTGAAGAGAAGGTGAAGTGAACGGGGGTCATTAGGTTAACTGTGGACTTTAACCACAAGTTTTTGAGCCGAAATCAAATGTTTTTCTTAAACTAATTACCTATTCGGCCCACTCTAATCCTCCTTGAAGTCATTCATAGATTAGGCCCAAGGTCAGAAGGACTAGGACAGTGGAAGCTCAGAGAAAGGTAAGTAGAGGAGATGATAGTTGGTCACCTCAGGGAAGTGGAAGGAGGAGGGCGATTTCTAGGTCAAAGAGTAAAAAAAGAATGGCGACGAGGAAAAATCGAAGGGAGAAAGGCAGTCGGGCAGAGCCTAGGGGGTCAAAGCCACATTCATAGGGGGAGAGTTTTTCGTAATCGGGGCTCATTTGAGGAAGTCAAAAAGAGACGATGGCTAGAATGGTGGAAAGTGCAATGGCAATGGCAATAATTGTTGTGACTAAATTCATTATCTTTCCTTGGATTTTAACCAAGACCTGGTGATTGGAAGTCACTAATACTAACTTTAGTACTAGAAAGATTATGAGCCTCATCAGTAGATGGAGATGTATAGGAACAGTCAAACGACGTCTACGAAGTGTCAATATCAGGCAGCTGCTTCAAAGCCAAAGTGATGTTCAGATGTAAAATGGTATTGGACTTGTCGGAGTAGGCAGACGGCTAAGAAGGAAGAGCCAATAATGACGTGAAGTCCGTGGAAGCCGGTCGCGACAAAGAAGGTGGATCCGTAGACGCCGTCGGCAATTGTGAAGGGCGCCTCATAATATTCTATAGCTTGAAGGAAGGTAAAGTAGAAGCCGAGGAGGATAGTAAGTAGAAGAGATTGAATTGCCTGTTTTCGTTCACCTTCTATAATACTGTGGTGAGCTCAGGTAACTGTTACTCCGGATGCGAGTAGGACGGCTGTATTGAGGAGAGGGACTTCAAATGGGTCAAGGGTGGTAATTCCTGTTGGAGGTCAGCAGCCTCCTAGTTCAGGGGTGGGTGCTAGGCTTGAGTGGTAGAAAGCTCAGAAAAACCCCAAGAAGAAGAAAACTTCCGAGGTAATGAAGAGGATCATGCCGTATCGGAGGCCTTTTTGGACGGGCGGTGTGTGGTGACCTTGAAATGTTCCTTCTCGTACGATGTCTCGTCATCATTGGTATATTGTTAAGAGAAGGAGGATTAATCCAAGTGTTATTAGGGTTGTGGAGTGGAAGTGGAATCAGATTGCGAGACCTGACGTTATTAGTAGGGCGGCGACTGCACCTGTCAGGGGTCAAGGGCTTGGGTCAACTATGTGGTATGCGTGTGCTTGGTGGGCCATTAGACGTTTTCTTGTAGGTAGAGGCTTAAGAGGAGAACAAATACGTATGCTTGAATCATTGCCACGGCGACTTCTAAAAGGGTTAATAGGAATAGCAGAATAGCTGTTAAAATAGCTACCGTAGGTATAAGAGGGAGGAGTACGAATGCAGCTGTGGCAATAAGTTGAATTAGGAGGTGGCCGGCTGTTAGATTGGCTGTTAGTCGGACTCCAAGGGCTAGTGGGCGAATGAATAGGCTGATTGTTTCGATAATAATTAGGACGGGAATTAGAGGGGTTGGTGTTCCTTCCGGCAGAAGGTGACCTAGTGCAGCGGTTGGCTGGTTTCGTAGGCCAATAATAACTGTTGCTAGCCAAAGGGGGACTGCAAGGCCCATATTGAGTGATAGCTGTGTTGTTGGGGTAAAGGTATAAGGAAGTAGGCCGAGCATGTTGAGGGTAATAAGAAATAACATTAGGGAGGTTAGTATTAGGGCTCACTTGTGGCCTCCTAAATTTAAGGGTAATAATAGTTGTTGGGTAAAGCGGTTAATGAATCAATTTTGTAATGTGAGTACTCGGTTGTTTAATCATCGGTCAGAAGGTGTTGGATAGAGGGTTCAAGGGAGGCTGAGGGCGAGGGCTATAAGGGGAATTCCTAGGTATGAGGGGCTCATGAATTGGTCAAAAAAGCTTAGTGTCATGGTCAGGTTCAGGGCTCTGTTTTAGGTTTTTCGGTGCTTTGAGGTGTGGGTTCATTAGGGAACGTGTGGGCTATAACTTTTGGGGGTAAGATAGTTAAAAATACTAGTCATGAAAAGACTAGAATGGCAAATCAAGGTGCGGGGTTGAGCTGAGGCATGTCACTAAGGGTGGTCGGGATTCACCAGTCTTTAGCTTAAAAGGCTAACGCTACGGCCCTATTTAGCTTCTTAGCGAGGCGTCTTCAAGTATTAAAGATGATCAGTTTTCGAAATGCTCTAGAGGAACTGCTTCAACTACAATAGGTATAAAGCTGTGGTTGGCACCGCAGATTTCGGAGCATTGTCCGTAGAAGACTCCTGGTCGGGATGCAATAAAGGCTGTTTGGTTTAGTCGGCCGGGGACTGCGTCTATTTTTACACCAAGGGAAGGGACAGCCCATGAATGGAGAACGTCTTCGGCGGAGACCAGGACTCGGATGGGGGATTCAACGGGAATAACTATTCGATGGTCTGTCTCTAGGAGTCGGAATTGGCCAGGAGTGAGGTCTTGTGTGGGGATTATATACGAATCAAATCCAAGGTCTTCATAGTCGGTATATTCATAGCTTCAGTATCATTGGTGGCCCATGGCTTTAATTGTTAAATGGGGGTCATTAATTTCATCTATAAGATAAAGAATTCGAAGAGAGGGGAGAGCAATCATAATTAAGATTACTGCTGGAAGAATAGTTCAAATGATTTCGATTTCTTGGGAGTCTAAAATATATTTGTTAGTTAATTTGGTGGTGACTATGGCCACAATAATGTAAAGTACTAATGTGCTAATCAGAAAAACAATTATTAAGGCGTGGTCGTGGAAATGGAGAAGTTCTTCTATAACAGGGGAAGCTGCATCTTGAAATCCTAGTTGTGAGGGATGTGCCATTATTTTTTAAGACACGCGGGGGTTTAACCCACAATTCTGCCTTGACAAGGCAGTGTTATGACAATTTTACTAGTGTCTTATGAAGAAAGTGACAGAATGGTCTTGTGGTTGGCTTGAAACCAACATACGGGGGTTCGATTCCTCCCTTTCTCGATTATTTGATTGAACTTGAACAAATGCAGGTTCCTCGAATGTGTGGTAAGGGGGAGGGCAGCCGTGCAGTCATTCCACGTTTGTTGTTGTTAGTTCTACTGAGAGGACTTCTCGTTTGGCGGCAAATGCTTCTCAAATAATAAACAGGAACACAATTACAGCCACGAGAGAAATAAGGGACCCAATAGAAGAGACTGTGTTTCACAGGGTGTAGGCATCTGGGTAGTCTGAGTATCGTCGAGGCATTCCTGCTAGGCCTAGGAAGTGTTGAGGGAAGAACGTTAGGTTTACTCCCACAAACATAATCCCGAAGTGAATTTTTGTTCAGGTGCTGTGAAGGGTGTAGCCTGAAAATAGGGGGAATCAATGGACGAAGGCGGCAACGATGGCAAATACAGCTCCTATTGACAGGACGTAGTGGAAGTGGGCTACTACGTAGTATGTGTCGTGAAGAACAATGTCTAGGGATGAATTGGCCAATACAATACCTGTTAGGCCCCCCACTGTGAAAAGGAAAATAAAGCCGAGTGCCCATAGGAGAGGGGTTTCTCATTTGATAGACCCTCCGTGCAGGGTAGCTAGTCAGCTAAAGACTTTAACTCCTGTGGGGATGGCAATAATCATAGTTGCGGATGTGAAGTAGGCTCGTGTATCAACATCCATGCCAACTGTAAACATGTGATGAGCTCAGACGATAAACCCTAGAAGGCCAATTGCTATTATAGCTCATACTATTCCTATATAGCCAAAAGGTTCTTTTTTGCCCGAGTAATAGGCAACAATGTGGGAAATCATTCCAAAGCCTGGGAGAATAAGAATATAGACTTCTGGGTGCCCAAAGAATCAAAAGAGGTGTTGGTAGAGGATTGGGTCACCTCCTCCTGCTGGGTCAAAGAAAGTAGTGTTTAAATTTCGGTCTGTTAGGAGCATTGTGATTCCGGCAGCAAGGACAGGAAGTGATAGGAGAAGCAGGACGGCGGTAATTAGGACAGCTCATACAAACAGGGGCGTTTGGTACTGGGAAATAGCGGGAGGTTTCATGTTAATAATGGTTGTAATAAAATTAATTGCCCCGAGGATGGAAGAAACACCCGCTAAATGTAGGGAAAAGATGGTGAGGTCAACGGATGCTCCTGCATGTGCTAAGTTTCCAGCTAAAGGAGGGTATACTGTTCAGCCCGTACCAGCTCCGGCTTCTACTCCTGAAGAGGCGAGGAGAAGGAGGAAAGAAGGGGGTAGAAGTCAAAAGCTCATATTGTTTATTCGGGGGAATGCCATATCAGGGGCCCCAATCATCAGTGGAATTAGTCAATTCCCAAAGCCACCAATCATAATTGGTATTACTATAAAGAAAATCATTACAAATGCATGGGCTGTAACGATTACGTTATAAATCTGGTCGTCTCCAAGAAGTGCGCCCGGTTGGCTCAGTTCCGCTCGGATAAGCAAGCTGAGAGCTGTTCCTACTATTCCGGCTCAAGCACCAAATACTAAATAGAGGGTGCCGATGTCTTTGTGATTAGTCGAGAAAAATCAACGTGTGATTGCCACAGGTAGGATGGCTGAGTCTTTAAGCGGTGGATTGTAGCCCCATAGACAGAGGTTTGAATCCTCTTCTTACCAAGCCCTGAGGTGTTTTACATATTAGATTGCAAATCTAAAGAAGTAGGCTAATCGCCTACCGGGGCTTTCCCCCGCCTATTAGTCTTGTATACAAGGCGGGGGAAAGCTAGATGGATGCTCGCTGGCTTGAGCGCTTAGCTGTTAACTAAGAGTTTGTAGGATCGAGGCCTGCCTTTCTAGTAAGGCTCTAGCTTAATTAAAGTGTCTGTTTTGCATGCAGGAGATGTGGGGTAATGTCCCGCGAGTCTTACAGGGACTGGGAGATTTTCACTCTCGCTGAGGGCTTTGAAGGCTCTTGGTCTAGGTTGCTAACCTAAGTCTCTTAAAGGGTGAGGAGGGCCGCTAGTGCAGGGGTTAGGGGGAGAAGCGAGGTTGCGGCCATGGTCGAAACAGCGAGTGGAAGGGTTAGTTGGGATGTTGGGAGGCGTCAGGGGGTGGTGCCGGTGAGGTTGTTGGGGGAGACAGTTAGGGTTATTGCGTATGTGAGTCGTAGATAAAAGTATAAGCTTAGGAGGGCTGTGAGTGCTGCTAGGGTGGCGGTAGGTGCTAGGTCTTGTTTGGTTAGTTCTTGGAGAATAAGTCATTTTGGTATAAATCCAGTTAATGGTGGGAGGCCGCCTAGCGAGAGGAGGATTAAGGGTGTCAGGGAGGTCAGTGCGGGGGCCTTTGTTCATGAGCTAGCAAGTATATTAATGCTGGTGGCTTTATTGAGTTTAAATACGAGGAATGTTGAAAATGTTATAATAAGATAGGTGATTAAGGTAAGAAAGGTGAGGGAGGGTGAAAATTGCAGGACTAAGGCTATTCAGCCGAGGTGGGCGATTGATGAGTAGGCAAGAATTTTTCGTAGTTGTGTTTGGTTAAGTCCTCCTCAGCCTCCTACTAGCGTTGAGGTTAGGCCTAATATTACAAGAATGGTTGAATTGGAGGGTTGAACTTGTAATAGTAGGGCAAAGGGGGCAAGTTTTTGTCATGTGGAAAGGATTAGCCCTGTTATAAGGTCTAAGCCTTGGAGAACTTCAGGTAGTCAGGAGTGTAGGGGGGCAAGTCCAATTTTTAGGGCAAGGGCAATAGTTACTATAGTAATAGGAAGGGGATGGGATGTTTGTAGAATATCTCACTGGCCTGTTAATCATGCATTGGTCGTACTTGCAAATAATAGTATGGCGGCTGCTGTGGCTTGGGTTAAGAAGTATTTGGTGGTGGCTTCAATAGCTCGTGGGTGGTGGTGTTGGGCTATTAGGGGGATAATAGCGAGGGTATTTATCTCAAGGCCTATCCAGGCTAATAGTCAGTGTGAGCTTGCGAATGTAATTGTTGTTCCTAGGCCGAGTCCAAAAAGTAGGGTGGCGGTGATGTAGGGGTTCATTAGTAAAGGAAGGGGTTTAACCAACATGTTTGGGGTATGGGCCCAAAAGCTTAATTAGCTGACTCTACTAGGAAGTGGTGTAGTGGAAGCACTGAGAGTTTTGATCTCTCCAGGTAGGGTTCGAACCCCTTCTTTCTAAGGAGTTGGGGGGACTTTAACCCCCATGGTTCACTCTATCAAAGTGGCCCTTTTCTTCAGGCACAGCTCCGGCTTATAATTGTGGGGGTAGCCCTGCGAATGCAATTGGGAGTGCGAGGTGCCAAATTACCAGGGCTAGTGTAAGGGGCAGGAAGTTTTTTCAAATTAGGTGCATTAGTTGGTCATACCGGAATCGGGGGTAGGAGGCTCGGACCCATAAGAAAACAATTGAGAGTAGGGCGGCTTTTGTTATTAAGTTGGCTGCGGTAAGTTCTGGGATGGTTGGGATGTGTGATGCTCCTAAGAAAAGGGTGGCAGAAAGTGTATTTATGAGAAGGATATTGGCGTATTCTGCCAGGAAGAATAGGGCGAAGGGGCCCCCTGCATATTCTACATTAAATCCGGATACTAGCTCGGACTCTCCTTCGGTAAGGTCAAATGGCGCACGATTAGTTTCTGCTAGGGTCGAAATATACCACATTGCTGCTAAAGGTCAGGCTGGTAAGATTAGTCAGATGCTTTCTTGGGCAGTATTGAAGGTTTGGAGTGTAAAGCCTCCGGTAAAAATAATTGCGTTTAGGAGGATAAGGCCAAGGCTTACTTCATAGGAAATTGTTTGGGCTACGGCTCGGAGGGCTCCGATGAGTGCATATTTTGAATTGGAAGCTCAGCCTGAGCCTAAAATTGAGTATACTGCGAGGCTGGACAGGGCAAGAATAAATAAAATACCGAGGTTGAGGTCAATTACTGGGTAGGGTAGAGGTATGGGTGCTCAAAGCGTGAGGGCAAGTGTTAAGGCTAGTATGGGAGTTAAAATGAATAGGAGGGGGGAAGAGGTTGAGGGTCGTACGGGCTCTTTAATAAATAGTTTTACCCCGTCAGCGATGGGTTGGAGAAGCCCGTAGGGCCCTACGATGTTTGGGCCTTTTCGTAGTTGTATATAACCAAGGACTTTTCGTTCGATAAGGGTTAGGAATGCAACAGCTAGTAAAACGGGGACAATAAAGGTTAGGGGATTAATAATATGGGTAATTAATGCTGAGATCATAGTTAAGAGGAGGACTTGAACCTCCGTGAAAAGGGCTTAGGTCTTTTGCAGTGACCGGGCTCTGCCACCTTAACATGCTATTCTCTTGAGCATTAGGAGTGTGCCCTATTGCCTATTTAATTTGATTTCATTAGGTAAGGGTGGGGCATACTTATAGTATGGGCCCCTTCCTTTCGGTCCTTTCGTACTAGAAAGGATCACTGCATAGATAGAAACTGACCTGGATTACTCCGGTCTGAACTCAGATCACGTAGGACTTTAATCGTTGAACAAACGAACCCTTAATAGCGGCTGCACCATTAGGATGTCCTGATCCAACATCGAGGTCGTAAACCCCCTTGTCGATATGGGCTCTAAAAGGGGATTGCGCTGTTATCCCTAGGGTAACTCGGTCCGTTGATCGGCCTTGGGGCCGGATCTTATTGGTCGGAAATTCCGTTTGCTAGAGCGGGAGCTCTTGCTTGTAAGAGGTAGTAATCTCATTCCGCGCGGGGGTTTTGTGTTTCCCCGGGGTCGCCCCAACCAAAGACATTAGGACGGGACTCACTCAGTTTGGCCCATTGTGTTGGGGTCTTTAACATAATCCGTCTTGGTGTCTAAAGCTCCATAGGGTCTTCTCGTCTTATGGGTTCATCCCCGCTTCTGCACGGGGGGATCAATTTCATTGACTTGAAAGAGGAGACAGCTAAGCCCTCGTCATGCCATTCATACAGGTCTTCATTTAAAAGACAAGTGATTGCGCTACCTTCGCACGGTCAAAATACCGCGGCCGTTAAACTTATAGTCACAGGGCAGGCGGGACCTCTTATTCATTAGTTTTGCAAGAGGCGATGTTTTTGGTAAACAGGCGAGGCTTTATGTGTTTGCCGAGTTCCTTCTCTTTCTTTTAGTCTTTCCTTGATTGCACACCAGTGTGGGGTCAACGGTGTCGTTGTTGGATGGTTTTCTTGTTTCTTAATTTATTATCCATTTCCCTCTTTGTTTGGGGCCGTTAAGATTCGGTGGGGGGTCCGTTCCGAGTTACAGGTGTGCGGGGAGAGAGGCTATGTTCTCTTATTACTCATATTAGCATAATCACTTTCATGTTTGCATGAAACGGCCTGATAGGTTTAGGGGATTAAGATTTGGTATATCGGGATCGGGGGGGGGGTGTATATGTTTGAGCTTTAACGCTTTCTTTGGGGGTGGCTGCTTTTAGGCCCACCAAAACATGTAGCCCTTACTTGAATATGATCTTTATCCTCCTGAAAAAGTTGTATCTTGTGTCAAAGGAGCTGTACCCCCTTTGACTAACTCTCTCGGCTTCTTATGGGATCAGAAGAGGGTTAAGACGAGTGGTGAGGGGAGAAACCGGGAGGCTGAACTTCTATCCAATTCTCAGGCAACCAGCTATAACTAGGTTCGGTAGGTCTGTCACCCCTACTCGAAGATCTTCCCACTCTTTTGCCACAGAGACGGGTGCGCCCTGTAATAGGCTGTCTTGGAGTAGCTCACCTAGTTTCGGGGGTCCAAACTAAAGTGCTCTTTGCTTGGGATGTTACTGGCTAAATCATGATGCAAAAGGTACGAGCTTGAATCTCTGCTTTTTTGTGCTTTACTGAGTTATTTCATTTCTTTTTCAGCGTTCCCTTGCGGTACTTTCTCTGTTGCTCTACAGTTCTTTTTCCGTCGCCCGTACTAAAGGGGAAAAATGTTTTGTTTAATGGTGTTAGTATATCAGGGGATATTAAAGGGGTTTCGTTGTTTTTGATTGAGGAGGCTAGCTGGTGGGCTTTCAGGGCAATCCGGTTTGCACGGATATCTTCTCAGTGTAAGGGAGACGCTTTCCTGTTTTGAGCTATGACCTGGATTTTCCAAGCGCACCTTCCGGTACGCTTACCATGTTACGACTTGCCTCCCCTTTGCAGTTGAAGGGTTTTAAGTTAAAAAAAATAATAGACTAGGGGAGAGTGACGGGCGGTGTGTGCGCGCTTCAGGGCCAGTTTCAGCAGGACACTCTATTTCTTGCTTACTGCTAAATCCTCCTTCAAGATACGTGTTTCAACGTATTATTCGTGATTCTCTTTAGTAGAGAATGTAGCCCATTTCTTCCCTTTCCATACGCTACACCTCGACCTGACGTTTTGGGCTATGCCAATTTTGCTTACTATAGGGCCTTCACAGGGTAAGCTGACGACGGTGGTATATAGGCGGGTTGAACAAGAAAAGGTGAGGTTGAACGGGGGTTATCGGTTCTAGAACAGGCTCCTCTAGGTGGGTCTAAAGCACCGCCAAGTCCTTTGGGTTTCAAGCTAATGCTCGTAGTTCCCGGGCGGGTAGTGGGTGTAAAATACTACCAATGTTTAGGGCTAGGCATAGTGGGGTATCTAATCCCAGTTTGTGTCATAGCTTTCGTGGGGTCAGGTTATATAAAGCCACTTTCGTGATTGGGCTTCTTACTTTCGTATGCGTATAACAGCTTTGAAAGCGTTCGGCTTTAGTTTAAGGTTTTCCTTAACCACTCTTTACGCCGGTGTCTAACAACTCGGGTCTCTCGTATAACCGCGGTGGCTGGCACGAGTTTTACCGACCCTTTTAACTTTAACTAAGTCAAGTTTTCACTTATGGCTTAATGTTTATCACTGCTGAGTTCCCTTGGGGGTGTGGCTAAGCAAGGTGTCATGGGCTATTAAGGGGGATGTGCCTGATACCCGCTCCTTGTTCCCGGGCAGGGAACTGTAGGGCATTCTCACAGGGGTGCGGATACTTGCATGTGTAAATCTAGCTAAAGTTGTTAGTAAAGTCAGGACCAAACCTTTGTGCTGGCGGAGCTTTCTAGGGCCCATCTTAACATCTTCAGTGTTATGCTTTAATTAAGCTACGCTAGC